AACACCAACATTTTTTGATTCCAAATTAAGAGCAATGCCGATTGTACCCTCTTCAAATTCTACTAATTCACCTGCCATTACTTCATCAAGACCATAAATACGAGCAATGCCGTCACCGACTTGAAGTACGGTACCAGTATTTACAATCTTGACTTCCCTATTATATTGCTCAATCCGTTCACGGATAATATTACTAATTTCGTCGGCTCTAATGGTTGCCATGAGTATTTCTTCATTTTTTTGTAAGAAAGAATAATGCCTACAATAGAAGGACTAATCCGTTTCAGTTAGTTCTTTCATCGACCCAAACAGGCCAATATTAGCACTGATGGTCCGTAAATGTAACTCGTTGTTCAAACAACTATTCAGAGTTCCTAAAGCTCCTTGTAAGGCTTGTTGGAAAATCCGCTGTCGGACTTGATTAATCGCCCTTTGTTGTTCAAAATGAATGGTTTCGTTTTTATTATTTTCTAATTGTTCCAAGGTCTTATAAGTTGAATTAATCAAATCGTTCCTTTTCTCGTCTATCTCAAAGTATCCATACGCTCGATACCCTTGCGCTTCGAGTTCCACGTCCTGTAAACGTGCCCGGGCTTTTTCCAGCTGTTCAACGGCCCCCTCACGTAATTCTTCTGAATTGCGAATAGTATTCAAGATCCTCTGTTTTCGATTATCTAATAAATCACTTAATGAAAGTAGATTAGCTTTCCAGTCATTTCAAAACTTCCATAATCCCTTCCCGAACCAAACATGAATCTTTCGATTCATTTGGCTCTCACGCTCAATTACTTTAATCAGTTATGTAAAATTCCCATATTTTTTTTTTTTATGTAATGAGCCTATCCTCTCTTCTCTATTCATATTCCAAAAAAAGATCCAAACTGAGCCCTAATCCAAATCCGGAATACTATTCGGAGGACTCTTCTGACCAAACAAAAAATATGGAATTGTCAGCAAAGTTGTTTCTCTTTTTTCTTCAAATCCAAAGAATTCCTCTTACTTTATACATTACATAGGTCATCAATTCAGCATTGGATAAGATAAAAAAAAGAGTCTGATCCTTTTTCCAATAAAGGTTTCAAATCATTTTATTGACATGAGTGTTCTATATCAAAAAAAATGGAACTATTCGTTTTAAAACCGTTTTTATCTAAAATTAAAATAGTAGTAGAAAGAATACCATGCTACCCTCATTTGGACTTCAACTGCTTTAGCTTTAACCATATTAATGGTCCCACATTATTGGTTAATAGAGAATCAAAGTGGAGTTCCCAATGAATCACGAAATGCTATGGTTCTTAAATATGATTTATTAACTGAATTTATTCAGAAGTAATTCGCGGGATTATGCACCTTTTACTTTGTCCTAGTTATAATGAAAAGGGTGCAGCCGGTTGGGTCCAGCCTATTCTTGAAATAAACAACTCGCACACACTCCCTTTCCAAAAAATATCAATACACCAAGCACTACGCTTAGATTTATTGGATTTGTTGCTAAAATATCGGTATTAAACCCGAAACTCCCGGCGGATGACCAGTGAACCAAGGAAAGGAAAGAATCGGTTACATTTTTCATACAATCTCCTCTTATAGATAAAATCAATAAAAATCAAATAGAGTTTTTTTTTTATCACTTAAACACTTTTTCTATTTATTGCTATTCCTATATATTGAAATATTTATAAACAGCCTAAACAGAATAAAAAATGGAGTTGATTATGTTTTTTTTTTTTATTGGAAATTGCTAATAAGAGTAATATTTATTAGAATCTGGGGCGGGTTTCACGTCAATTGTTAAAAAATTAGGTTCTTGTAAAAATCCCTAAAAAAACGAAAGGGGGGTTTCCGTTGCTAAGAACGGGAAGGAAGAAAACGAATCGGTATGCTGCTAATTCCTCATCCGCAAATCTTCCCCTCCCGCGGGTTAGTATCCCAACGAACGAATAAGGAATTGTAGGAGTCAAATATGGATATAATTCGAAAAAGCAAGGAGCAAGTCCCCGGACATCAAAGAAGAAAAAAGAAGACTTTTCCTATTGATAGGATTATACAAAGGGATTCGCAAATAAAAGTGCTAAGGCTACAACCAATCCATAAATTGTTAACGCTTCCATAAAAGCCAGACTAAGCAATAAAGTACCTCGTATTTTTCCCTCTGCCTCGGGCTGTCTCGCGATACCCTCTACAGCTTGTCCCGCAGCAGTACCTTGACCAACTCCAGGTCCAATAGAAGCAAGCCCGACAGCTAATCCAGCAGCAATAACGGAAGCGGCAGAAATAAGTGGATTCATGATAAGTTCCTCACACAAAAATAAAAAAAATGGTTAATGATACAATCATCCAAGGAATTCTGATTAAATTATCCCCTCAATAAGATTGATTCAGCCAGACGAAATAACTAACAACTGCCAATTCAAGTAATGGACTAATATTATTGAATCGTCCGAACTACTTCTATAGTATAGCTCTTTTTTAGTTCTTATATTAGCGACGGGATTTTTGTGAATCCAGTTCTTTTTATTGATTTCATCTTGTTTCATTCAATTCATAGTTTCATTCAATTCATAGTTCGTTACAGATGAAAGGAAAAGACTTATATGGGAATCCTCATCTTAATTCATAGCATAGTAGGGCGGATTAGATATATCTTTAGATCATATATAACTAGTCAATGTCTAATATCACATATACATGGCTTTCTTCCATAACGTAAACAAACTATTCGTATCGGCGATTCACCCCCGGATTCTAAAATTCTTTTTGAACCACCCAAGAGTTGAATTCTAGCCATTAGATTCCGTTTAGACCCCCCTTGCCAACCAATTCATTTTTTATGAATTTCGTTTTTTCACTTCTTCTTCTTTCTTTTATTTATTTTTCACTTCTTCTTCTTTCTTTTATTTATCAGTATCCTACATGTAGATTGTATACAGGGACGATTCAAACCATTGCAGAGAAATATCAGTATTTGAGTGATTGAAGCGCTTATTCAATTATTCTATTAAAATTTTCTTTTGTTCAATTGAACAAAAGAAAATTTTAATAGAATAATTGAATAAGGGGATAGGTATTATCTAAATTAGAAATTGACTGGGTCATCAAAGAAGAATTTTAGGAATAAGATCGTTATCTCTTTCCCCTTTTTACAATTTCGTAAGCCGATTCTCTCGAGTCACGCATCCATTCCCTTGGCCTAAGATAAAAAAATGACTAGTTTGAAAACTAGTCAATGATGACCCTCCATGGATTCCCCTATATAAGCCGCAGCTAACGTTGCAAAAATAAGAGCTTGAATACCACTCGTAAATAATCCAAGGAACATGACAGGTATAGGAACGACTGAAGGTACTAAAGAAACAAGAACAACAACTACTAATTCATCGGCTAATATATTTCCGAAAAGTCGAAAACTAAGGGATAAAGGTTTTGTAAAATCTTCTAAGATGTTAATGGGTAAAAGGATTGGGGTTGGTTGTATGTATTTACTGAAATAACCTAACCCCTTTTTGCTAAGACCCGCATAGAAATATGCTACTGACGTGAGTAAAGCTAAAGCAACAGTAGTATTTATATCATTGGTGGGCGCAGCTAACTCCCCGTGAGGTAACTCTACGAGTTTCCATGGTAAAAGAGCTCCTGCCCAATTAGAAACAAAAATAAATAGAAACATAGTTCCAATAAAAGGAACCCATGGACCATATTCTTCTCCAATCTGGGTTTTACTAACATCGCGAATGAATTCAAGGATATATTCGAAGAAATTCTGACTGTCATTTGGAATTGTTTGTGGATTCCGAACAGCTATACTGGCTGAACCTAATAAGATAGCAATTACAACCCAAGAGGTAATAAGTACTTGGCCATGGACTTGAAAACCTCCTATTTGCCAATAGAAATGTTGGCCTACTTCCACACCGGATATGTCGTATAACCCTTTGAGTGTGTTGTTGGAACATGATAGAACATCCATATTGCCCTCTCACAGAAATCGAACTTTAAAAGGAATTATTTTGATTCAACCATCTCTTTTTTTACTTGCTTAATTGAATTTTATATTTTGGATACTAACTAATCACACAGCATCTCCAATCATTTTGATCTCTTTTATGCGATTCAAAAGTAGTAACCGATTCCATAAATCTATGGAGTTCGAAAAACAAATTTCTTTCTCTTAATTTTATTATTAATCACGGATTTCGTATATAGCTAGAACGACCCTCACAAATTGCAAATACTAATTTGTTAAGAATTAATCGGATTGAAGCTATAGCGTCATCATTTGCTGGAATCGAAATATCTGCAAGATCGGGGTCACAATTTGTGTCGATTAAACAAATTGTTGGAATTCCCAAAGTAATACATTCTCGAAGAGCCGTATATTCTTCTTGCTGATCAACGATAATTACAATATCGGGCAACCCGGTCATATATTTAATCCCACCCAGATATGTTTGTAAGTGAGATAATTGTCTCTTCAATATAGCCGCGTCTCTTTTTGGAAGACGTTTAAGTCTCCCCGTCTTTTGTTCCGTTCTCAAGTCCCTGAACTTATGAAGTCTCGTTTCTGTAGTGGACCAATTCGTTAACATACCACCAAGCCACTTTTTATTAACATAATGACAACGAGCCTTTATTGCAGCCCGTGCTACTAAAGTAGCTGCTTTATTTTTGGTACCAACAATTAAAAACTGCCTCCCCCGGCTTGCTGCATCAAAAACTAAATCACAAGCTTCTGCTAAAAAACGCGCGGTTTTAGTAAGATTTGTAATATGAATACCTTTACGATTTGCATAAATATAAGGCGCCATCCTAGGATTCCATTTTTTAGTACCATGACCAAAATGAACTCCTGCTTCCATCATCTCTTCTAAATTGATGTTCCAATATCTTCTTGTCATTTCTCCCCACATTTCCGCTTTTTTTTTTAGCGGCGAGGTGCCCTGAGCTAAAAAATTGTTCCAACGGAACCTTTTCTTCTACCGGAGATTAGCCGTGTCGATATCCAATCCAAATCGCTACCGTCTATTTGTTATTATCTGTTTTTTCATGACCACATCAAAGGGCCTAGAGAGTTTTTTTATTAAAAAACGACTTTTTACTTTGATTTTAGGACTCATTAAATACTCTAAATTCTAAATGATTGTTCTCATGTAGCGTGGAAATTCTTTGAAATGTAAGAATCAAATAATTCTCTGTGGTGGAACAAAATATCTCTGATCTCCCCCTCGAAAAAGTGCTTATTCTTGGTTTCCAAAGGAATGCTTTTATGTTGCCTTGAACAGTGTACTAATCCCTTGAATCCGGTCCCAACGGGTATCATCCCGCCTATAACAACGTTCTCTTTTAGGCCTTTCAACCAATCGATACGACCCCGGAGAGCCGCTTTAGCTAAAACTCGAGCAGTTTCTTGAAAACTCGCTTCGGATATGAAACTTTGAGTATTCAAAGATGTTCTTGTTATTCCCAATAGGATGGCCCTGTAACAGATCGATTCTTCCAAAGCGCGCCCCGTACGTTCCGCTCGCAACAATCCAATTAGTTCTCCAGGTAAAAAAACATTAGACATTCCATCCTCTGAAACCAACACTTTGGATGTTATTTGGCGTACAATAATTTCTATGTGCCTATTATGGATTTGTACCCCCTGGGATCGATAAACCTTTTGGATCTTATTAACCAAAGAGATACGACTTTGCACTATAGTTAGCTCAGCCCCAATCAAGAATCCCCAAGGAAATCCAAGAATTCTTGTTATATGCTCGTTCCAACTCTCAACTCTTTTTTCTAGGTTCACCGATATTGAATCAACTGAACGCACTTCTAACACCTGTTCCACTTTTGGAAGACCCTGCGTTATATCACCGGATCTCGATTTTTCATATATAAATGTAACTACTGTATCTCCGTCATAAAGGATTTCTCCATAATGTCCATGAACAGTTGCTCCTGGAGTGGCCAAATAAGGCTTAGCAGATCTTATTACTACAGAGTCAAGTTGAACAATAAAAACTTGACCCGATCTTAGGTATGGTCCATTTTTGGCTATACATACATTTTCACAAATAAACTGTCCAAGACTCATTATTGTAGATATTTCTTCACAAGAATTCTCATAATTATTGTGAGGGAGAAAATACCAACTCAAATTGAATACAATGTTACTGCGGGGATACGGATTAGAAATCCTCCCGCTTTCATCCATTAAATAATATTGAAGTACTTGAGAAGCCTGTTTTAAATTTTCAACTTGCAAATATTTAGTTAGCAAAACCTGATTCTGAGTCATAAAATAGTAAAATGAATCAAAATTCACAACTTGAAGGGCTGTTCCTAAAGGGCCAATTGAATTCCTAATTTGAACTATAGCATCTTTTTTAATTGATTCTTTTATCACATTCTGAGATTTTACATCATTGAATGGACCCATTCGAAAACAATTAGATGAGGACAAAATCATCAAAGACGTGCATTCCGTATTTTTATTTAACAAGGTCCGAATAGTTCCGTGATTTTGCCTAGGTGATTGTTTCATCTTTGGCTTGGAATAAAAGGGATTGATATTCGTGTGATCTGACACATTATGAGAGATAAATCCTGAGCCTGACGGATCATTCCTTTTTCTCGGATACAAAATATGGGATTTCACTAAGTCGATTCTTAAGAAATTTCGAATCAGACCTTTTGTTCTTACTTCAACAAAGGAAGCGTGGGCCTCCTCGGCAGAAGAACTTTTTTTGTCTTGGTCCCAATTCAAAATGAAACAAGTCCGAACTAATTGAATACTTGTGTCAGAAATTTCCCGAATTGGTTTTCCATTTCCGTAAACAATATAATTGACAATTTGAAGTTGCATATTATCCTTTTCTTGGAACAGATCCGGAGGGAAGAGTGTTGCTAAATTGAGACCGTCCGATATTTCATATGTCACTACAGGTCGAACTAAAACAAAATGCTTTTTCTTAGTAGGTGTGATCCTTTGGACATAGATCCAATTTTTCAATTTTTTAGATTCCTTAGAATTCATTTTTCCTGGTCCCGGTGGTATCAAGATGCCACTGTGCCAGGATATCTTATCTGTCTCTCCAGGAAAATGGATATTTCCAGAAAAGATTTGAAGTTCAATCCCTTTTTTTTTTCTCTCCACTCGAACTAATCCGCCCGATCCGCTTCTTGTATTTAAAGCGATTCGTGTATCTACCCCAATCAGACTATTGTTCTGTACCATTATCGAAGAATACTCAGGTAAAATATGTACTTCTTCAGGAATGAAAAAAAATCGATCTATTGTCATTTGGTATTTTGGCTTAAATTCTTTGATTCCTCGATAATCAACCAAATCCTCTTTTTTAACGATTGAGTGCATCCCCATAGTCCCATATTTAGTAATTCCCGAACTTTTTCTTCTGTATCGAGGATCATCAAAAAAAGCAAGAATACTCTTTTTCCGGAAAATACCATTTATAGGCAGTTCAATCGAAATACCTGAATGAGGTATTAGTTCTTTCTCTCGTTCTTGACTCGATTGGACTGGAATGACAAGTCGATTTCTTCTCCTTTTTGCCAATAAATCAGAATTCTCACGTAGAATCGAAGGGTATATCAGATTACAATGAAGAGTACATATGATTCGATTCATTTCTGAATAATCAGGACTCCTATCGTCTTTTTTTTTATCAGAAAAAGAAGAACTAAAGAATTTGTATCTGATTTGATCATTATTAACTGAGAAACTAGAAAGAGATCCTCGTTCTCTTTCTGTCGAACGAGGATTCATTTGATCTTGATCCTTGTGGAGTGAAAACGGAGCTCCGCTGGATCTGCACGAACCTCCTGATAGTATCCATAAATGACTTGTTTTTGGTAAAAGATGGACATTGCTATATGTAAATTCGGGTGCATGGTACACATCGGTACTCCAGTGCATTTCTCCCTCAGAGTCCGAATAAATATGTTTTCGAACCCTTTCTTTAAACTGGAAAGTGGATGTTCCCGCGCGAATCTCGGCAATGACTTGTTCTGATTCTACATATTGATTATTTTGAACCAAAAGAAAACTTTTTGGCGGAATAGTCACGTTATGTAGAATATCTTCACTCTCAATAGTTACATCCAAATCCATAGAACAGAGAAGAGCAGGATGCCCATGACGCGTACGTGTGGGATGAACCAAGGCCTCATTGAATTTTATTTTTCCATTCGAGGGGGCCCGTACATGTTCTGCAGTACCACCTGTGAATACTCCGCCAGTATGAAAAGTTCTTAATGTTAGTTGAGTACCCGGTTCTCCAATAGATTGACCCGCAATAATACCTACAGCTTCCCCCAATTCGACCAGGTCACCGTGGGTAGGACTCCTACCATAACATAATCGACAGATCCAAGATGTACTTCTACAAGTAAAGGGGGTTCGGATGGATATTGGTTGGATTCGAAAGGTTATGAATCGATTGACAAGTCCAATTCCAATATCTTGATTTCTAATGGCAATACACCGCGAGCCCATATATATATCGTCTGCTAATACACGACCGATTAATGTTTGAATAAAAATTCTTTCCGGCATCCTTCCATTTTGAGGACTCACAGAAATCCCGCGGAGGGTTCCACAATCTGTTCTACGTACAACAATGTGTTGAACTACTTCAACAAGTCTGCGCGTAAGATATCCCGCATCAGATGTTCGTACAGCAGTATCCACAACTCCTTTGCGGGCTCCGTAGCAAGAAATTATATATTCTGTTAACGATAGTCCCTCCCGTAAATTGCTTTGAATAGGTAAATCAATCATTTGTCCTTGAGGATCCGACATTAATCCTCTCATACCTACTAATTGGTGTACTTGAGATGCATTTCCTCTGGCTCCAGAAAAAGACATTATGTGGACTGGATTAAAGGGGTCGGTCATCCTAAAATTAGGATTCATTTCTTGTCGCAAATATTCACTTGTAGCATACCATACTTCAATGGATTGGCGTAATTTTTCTACTGCGTGTACATTCCCGTAATAGTGGTGTTTTTCCAAAATCAAACTTTGTTGTTCAGCATCTTGTACTAACCACCCCTTAGAGGGTATCGTTAAAAGATCATCAATCCCTAATGAAATGGATGTAGCAGTGGCTTGCTGGAAACCCAGAGTCTTTACTTGATCCAGAATGTGTGATGTATATGCCATTCCGAAGTGATCTATTAATCGGCTAATAAGTCTTTTAATGGCAGTTCCATCTATTACTTTATTGTGAAAGACTAGATTGACTCGTTCGGCCATAAGTACCTCCATATTCTGATGAGTGGGATTCGACAATGAGTTTGAGTCAATAATTGAAAAACTTCCTTTTCTCGATCTTAATTCCCATATAAATTCGGGAACTCGGGTCCCAGTTGAACTGGAGAGACCCGAATTCACACCGGTGTAATAGAATTACTTAACTGAGAGACCATATGATTAGATACCATATGAGCGAGCTCGACAAAACCCTTGTATAGCTTCTTCCATTTCGCGAAAAAGAGAAATATGACCGACAGTTGTTCGAATGTATATACAAAGAATTTCTTTTTTTACACTTCTTACTATTAGATAGTGCCCATAAATCTCATGATAGGTTCCCAAGGATTCATAATGAACTTCGATGGGAACTTCTCTTGAAGCAATAACGCGTTGATCTAGTCGCCACCGAAGCCACAAAGGACTATCTAAATGGATTCTTTTCTGTCGATAAGCTCCAATTGCATCATAAGAATTACAAAAAAAAGGTTCTTTTTTTTTCCAGTTATTATCAGAAATTCTTTCATTTTGGTAGTTACCGCGATTCCATGGATTATACCTATTTGTACAAATGCCTCGTTGATTCCCACTCGTTAATATATATAGACCAATAAGCATATCTTGGGTTGGCACGGAAATGGGATCCCCCATCGCAGGAGACACGAGATTCATATGAGAAAACATAAGTAAACGAGCCTCCGCCTGAGCCTCCAAAGATAAAGGTACATGAACAGCCAT